GTGTGTAATATTGTAATATTACAAACATGTGTATTTTAGACCAGAAAAATGTACTCGAGGGTATTCGTTTTCTCAGAGGTTTGGTGAAGGTGTTAGCTTCTTCGGGGGCGGGGGGCCTAATTTAAAAATTGTCGAAGATATCAAAGTTCTATCTTTAGAGGTTTATATATGGCAGGTTTTAGTCTTGTATGTTCTATATCTCCCCGGTATAATTTCAACGTACTCTTTGAGTTCAAGCTCTTTCTAGCATACCATACACGATGCTTTTTTGGGGGGGGGTAGGGGGGGGGTAGCTAAAAAACTACAAGAAATATTATAGCATTATTTTTGCTTTAGGGGTCAGCTTGTAGGACAGGCTCTATAGTCTTATAATACGTTCAAAACATTATGTCCCCGAAAGAACTCAATGTATTTTTTTAAGTCCAGGTTTTACCTTCAGTATCAATCATGCTTATGTACCCGTTTTCAGTTGTATTGTTCAACCTTAGTCGTTATGATCGCTTACACTGTGAAATGTCAAGTGATTAGAAAAAAGATAAAAAAATACCAGTGACCCCTGTGGAGAGAGTGCCCGGCATGGGGGTTGTTTCCGGAGATGTCTTTCCAGCATTAACCTATGCTCGGGAGTTTGAGAGTGATTGGAAATGTACAGTTACTGACCCTGAAATAGGAACCAGATGTCGTTGTGTCCAAGTTGTGGTAACGCCAGTGCACGGTTTGTCCTAGCCCTCAATAACCGTAATCACCAGCTTGTACAATCCATGGTAGACTTAGATTTTCGCAGAGAATTAAGCTGTAACCCTAGGTCTTAAATTCTAACTCAAAGAATACAATAATTAGTATAATAGGATCTGTGTCTAAGCCAGTGAACAATAAAACTACAGAAATATGTGCTAGTATCATATAGTATTACATTCGATGGAGTCGAGACATGTTTAAGTTATACATATGGCGTATGTAAGAGGGCCATAGTAAATATATCACCAATACAGGTATGTCAGATTATACATATGGCGTATGTAAGAGGGCCATAGTAAATATATCACCAATACAGGTATGTCAGATTATACATATGGCGTATGTAAGAGGGCCATAGTAAGTCAAGATGTTTCAAAGAGTAGTTTAACTGAAGTAATGCCAGCTTTGGGAGTTGGTGGTGGGGGTTAAAATCCCCTTTCTTTGAAGCAGTAGGGGGGATTTTAACCCCCGGCGTCCGGTTTACAAGACCGGCGCTCTGAAGCTGAGCTACTAGTGCAATGTCATTCAAGAACTTTATTTTCTAGTCAACCAGCAAGTGGCATGAGAACCAAGAACAGGAAGAAATAGAGGAAGGAGGCGATTTGGCCAATGATGATGTAGGGGTCTTCAACGGGTATGCCCCCGATTCAAGTGAGAATTGCAACGTTTGCAATTAATGTTCAAAATAGGAATTGGGTCATGGGCCGGAATGTTAAGCTTCGTTGTTTTGAAGTGTGGATTAGTGGGACTAGTAGTAGTACGAGAATTGATGCCAGTAAGGCTAGTACCCCTCCTAATTTGTTAGGAATTGATCGCAGGATCGCGTACGCAAATAAGAAGTATCATTCAGGTTTAATATGTGGCGGAGTTACAAGGGGGTTGGCAGGGGTGAAGTTGTCTGGGTCGCCTAATAGGTTGGGGGAAAAGAGTGCTAGACAGGTAAGTGCAATTAAAAGGATGGCGAATCCTAAAAGGTCTTTGTAGGAGAAATAGGGATGGAAGGGAATTTTGTCTGCGTCTGAGTTTAGGCCGAGGGGATTGTTTGCGCCTTGTTCGTGTAGGAAGAGTAGGTGAATAAGGCTTATGGCTGCGATAATGAAGGGCAGGAGAAAATGGAATGCGAAAAAGCGGGTGAGGGTTGCATTGTCTACTGAGAAACCTCCTCAAATTCATTGAACGAGGGTGTTGCCAATATAGGGGACTGCGGACAGGAGGTTGGTAATGACGGTGGCTCCTCAAAATGATATCTGGCCTCAAGGCAGAACGTAGCCAACGAAAGCGGTTATTATTACTAATAATAAAAGAATCACTCCAATATTTCATGCTTCTTTGTTGAGGTAGGAGCCATAGTACAGACCCCGCCCAATGTGGAAGTAGATGCAAATGAAGAAGAAGGATGCGCCGTTGGCGTGGAGATTTCGGATTAGTCATCCGTAGTTTACGTCTCGGCAAATGTGGGCAACGGATGAGAAGGCTGTTGCGATATCTGAGGTGTAGTGTATGGCTAGGAATAGTCCTGTTACGATCTGGGATACCAGGCAGAGGCCTAGTAAGGAGCCAAAGTTTCATCATGCTGAGATGTTGGATGGGGCTGGGAGGTCAACTAGTGCATCATTAGCGATTTTTAGGAGTGGGTGGGTTTTGCGTAAGCTTGCCATTAGGGTTCTTGTAGTTAAATAATAACGGTGGTTTTTCAAGCCATTAATCCTGGTTAAAGTCCTGGCAGGAATTATGACTTATATGATATCCTTATTTTCACTGGGCTTAGTGTTGGGTCTTATTGTGGTAGCTTCTAATCCTTCTCCTTACTTTGCTGCTTTAGGGTTGGTAGTGGTAGCAGGGTTTGGGTGTGGAATTTTAGCGGGACATGGGGGTTCCTTCTTGTCTTTAATTTTGTTTTTAATTTACTTGGGAGGGATGTTGGTTGTGTTTGCTTATTCGGCGGCTCTTGCCGCCGAGCCTTATCCTGAGACCTTTGGAAGTGGAGCTGTCGCTGTGTACATGGTTATGTATCTTCTAGGGGTGGCTTTGGTTACCTGCTGTTTATATCAGGACTGGTATGAATTTTCTTGAGTGTCCGCAGAGGAGTTTAGTGAGTTTTCTGTACTTCGCGGGGATGTTGGCGGGGTTGCGTTGATGTATTCGTTAGGGGGTGGGCTGTTAGTTGTGGGTGCGTGGGTCCTTCTTCTTACTCTATTTGTGGTGTTGGAGTTAACCCGGGGTCTGAGTCGAGGGACTCTTCGGGCTGTTTAGAATAAAAGTGCGAGGGTTGCGAGGGACAGTGTTAGGAGGAACGTAATAAGGTAGGTTTTAATTATTCCTCGTTGGACGTTGCTGATGGTTGAGATGAGGGGGGTATTTAAGGAAGTCACGGCTTTAGGGCCAGTTTTTTCTAATCAAGTCTGGTCAATCATTTGGGTAGCAATTGTTTGTCCAAGAGACAGGTTTAGTTTGGGCGGAAGGCGATGCATGATCGTTGGGAAGAATCCTAGTATATTAGAGAAGTGGTGGTAGGCTAGTCGGGGGGTTGGTTGGAATTGTTTGCTTGTCAGGGATGCTAATTCAAGGGCTAGAATTAGGCCTAAGATAGAAACGGCGAGGGCGGCTAGCTTGAGTAAGGGGGGCATGGATATAACAGGTGTTTTTAGGGGGAGGGTGTTTGAGATGATCACGAAGCCGGCAACGATGCTTCCTCCGACTAGTCGTTTCATAGGATTGACTATTGCGGGGTCGTTTTCGTTAATAGGGGAAAAAGAGTTAAATCGGGGGTGTCCTATAGATACGAAGAAGACCACACGTAGGCTATATACAGCTGTAAAGGAGGTGGCTAAAAGGGTTAAGACAAGGGCTCAGGCGTTGAGGTGTGATGTGTTTAGTGCTTCGATGATGGCGTCTTTTGAGAAGAAGCCTGCTAAGAAGGGTGTACCTGTGAGGGCTAAGCTGCCGATAGTAAGGCAGGAGGACGTAAAAGGGGTTAGACGATGCATACCTCCTATTTTCCGAATATCTTGCTCGTCGTTGAGGCTGTGGATAATTGAGCCGGAGCATAGGAAAAGTAATGCTTTGAAAAAAGCGTGGGTGGAGATATGAATGAAGGCGAGTTGGGGTTGGTTTAATCCGATAGCGACTATTATTAGGCCTAGTTGGCTTGATGTGGAGAAAGCAACAATTTTTTTGATGTCATTTTGTGTAAGTGCGCAGGTGGCGGTGAACAGCGTGGTTAGTGCTCCTAAGCATAGGCAGGTTGTCAGTGCCAGTTGGTTGTCTTGTAATAAGGGGCTTATTCGGATAAGTAAGAAAATGCCGGCTACGACCATAGTGCTAGAGTGTAATAGGGCAGAGACCGGTGTAGGGCCTTCTATGGCGGAAGGAAGTCAGGGGTGTAGGCCGAATTGGGCTGATTTTCCAGTGGCAGCAAGGATAAGGCCAAGAAGGGGGAGGGTCAGGTCTATGTTTTTGGCCGCTGCAAAGATTTGTTGTAGTTCTCAGGAATTAAGGTTTATTGCGATTCATGCTATAGCAAAGAGTAGGCCAATATCTCCCACTCGATTATACAGGACTGCTTGAAGGGCAGCGGTGTTTGCATCCGCCCGTCCGTACCATCAGCCGATAAGAAGGAAGGATATAATGCCTACTCCTTCTCATCCAATAAAGAGTTGGAATAGGTTGTTTGCTGTAACTAGGATAATTATGGCGATGAGGAAAATGAGGAGGTATTTGAAGAATCGGTTTATGAAGGGGTCTGAGTGTATATATCAGGATGCGAATTCAAGGATGGCTCAGGTGACGTAGAGAGCGATTGGAGTAAATGTGATGGAGTAGTAATCGAATTTAAAGCTAATGTTAATGTCAAAGGTTGCGGTATTTATTCAGGTTCAGTTAGTGATGACTGTTTCTGCGCCTTCGTTGAGGAATTGGCAGAGGGGGAGGAGGCTGACGAAGAAGGCTGCTTTCACTGCCCCTTTAACTTGGGTTAAAGCTCAGTCGGGTTTTTGGGGGTTAGGGTTTAAGGTTGTGAGTACTGGGTATAGTAGAAGTGCAAAAATGAGGATTAAGCTTGATGTTATAATAAGGGGTGTAAAGTGCATAGCTGCTACTTGGATTTGCACCAAGAGTTTTTGGTTCCTAAGACCAACGGATGAGCTGTTATCCTTTAGAAGCGTTCGAGTGAGCCCTGGGGTTTAACCAAGGTGGCGAAGATTAGCAGTCTTCGTTGCTGCGAGCCTCTCTCGGTGGGTAAGGGGATTTTAACCTCTGTCTTTAGAATCACAATCTAATATTTTTGTTAAAACTATACCTACAGGCGGTTCAACCTCAGATTAGTTCGGGTTTCAGAATTAGTAGAAGAAGGGGGAGGAGGTGGAGGGTAATCAGTAGATGTTCTCGTGAATGGGAAGGGTCCAGGGCAATAATATGTGCTGGGAGTGGGCCTCGTTGGGTCATTAGGAACATATAGAGAGAGTAGGCTGCTGTAATTAGTGTTCCAGCTCCTGTAAGGATAAAGGTTCATCAGGATCAGTTAAATAGTGACGTAAAGATCATTAGTTCTCCTATGAGGTTGGGGAGGGGAGGGAGAGCTAGGTTAGCTAGGCTGGCGATAAATCATCATGATGTTATTAATGGGAGGGCTATTTGTAGGCCTCGGGCTAGTAGCATAGTTCGGCTATGGGTACGTTCGTAGTTGGTGTTCGCAAGACAGAAAAGGGCGGAGGAGGTTAGGCCATGTGCAATTATGAGAATGAGGGCGCCCGTAAAGCCTCAAGCTGTTTGAATTAGAATGCCCCCTACTACCAGGCCCATATGGCTTACTGAAGAATAGGCGATGAGTGATTTGAGATCGGTTTGGCGTAGGCAGATCGAGCCTGTTATAATGACGCCTCATAGTGCAAGGATAATGAATGGGTAGCTTAGTTCTTTGGTGAGTGGTTCGAGAATCGTCAGTATACGCATCATTCCGTAACCTCCGAGTTTTAGTAAGACAGCGGCAAGAACTATAGAGCCTGCAACGGGGGCTTCAACGTGTGCTTTGGGCAGTCAGAGGTGTACTCCATAAAGTGGTATTTTAACTAAGAATGCTAGTAAGCAGCTGACCCATCAGACTTTGTCTGCATAGGAGGTGAGGTGAAGGGGGTTGGAGAATTGTAGGGTCAGAAGTGACAGGGTCCCTGTGGTGTTTTGAAGGAGTAGCAGGGCAATAAGGAGGGGGAGGGAGGCTGCTAAAGTATAAAATAGAAAGTAGAATCCTGCGCTTAGTCGTTCTGTTTGATTCCCTCATCGGGTAATTAGGACTAGGGTTGGGAGGAGTGTGGCTTCAAACATAACATAAAACATAATAATTTCGGTGGCACCGAATGCTATAATTAAGAAGATTTGAAGTGTGGTCAGTAGTGTAATATACATTCGTTGGCGGCCAAAAGGCTCGGAGGCCAGGTGATTTTGGCTAGCAAGAATCATAAGGGGGAGGAGTCAGCAGGTGAGGACTAGGAGGGGTGTGGAAAGGGGGTCGGTTGCTAGGTATGGGTTAAGGCAGGATCATCCTGTCTCTGAGAGGTTTTTTAATCAGGAGAAGCTAGCTAGGGCGATGACAAGGCTGTGTGCGAGAGTTACGGGCCACAGACGTTTAGCAGGGGAGAGTCAAATTGTTGGAACTAGCATTAGGGTGGGGATAAGAATTTTTAGCATTGTAGGAGGTTTAGGCTTTGCAGGCGGTCAGTGCCGTGGGTGCGAGCTGTTGCTACTAGAAGAGCCAGGCCTGCGCTTGCTTCACAAGCTGAAAATGCTAGTAAGAGCATGGGTGAGGGTGAGAAAGCGGTAGCATCTAGTTGTAGTGTTCACAGGGATATGGCGATAAATAGGGATAATATTATTCCTTCTAAGCAGAGAAGGGCAGAGAGGAGGTGTGTTCGATGAAAGGCTAGGCCCGTAAGTCCTAGTACAAATGCTGACGAGAAGGTGAAGTGAGCGGGGGTCATTAGGTAGTTATGGACTTTAACCAGAAGTTTTTGAGCCGAAATCAAATGTTTTTCTTAAACTAACTGCCTATTCGGCTCACTCTAGTCCGCCTTGGAGTCATTCGTAGGCTAGGCCTACGGTAAGGAGGGCTAAGACGGTGGAGGCTCATAGGAAGGTAAGGAGGGGGGATGTTAGCTGGTCTCCTCAGGGAAGTGGGAGGAGGAGAGCAATTTCTAAGTCGAATAGGAGGAAGAGGATAGCTACGAGAAAAAATCGGATGGAAAAAGGCAGTCGGGCTGAGCCTAGGGGGTCAAATCCGCACTCATAGGGAGATAGCTTTTCGTAATCGGGGGTTATTTGGGGGAGTCAGAAGGAGACGGTAGCTAGGATAACAGAGAGTGCAAGGGTGATAGAAATAATTGTTATTACTAAGTTCATTGTCTTTCCTTGGATTTTAACCAAGACCGGGTGATTGGAAGTCACTTATACTAATGTTAATACTAGAAAGACTATGATCCTCATCAGTAGATGGAGATGTATAGGAATAATCAGACGACGTCTACGAAGTGTCAGTATCAGGCAGCTGCTTCGAATCCAAAGTGATGTTCAGATGTGAAGTGGTATTGAACTTGACGTAGGAGGCAAACAGCTAGGAAAGTAGAGCCGATGATGACGTGTAGGCCGTGAAAGCCAGTTGCTACGAAAAATGTAGAGCCGTAGACTCCGTCGGCAATTGTAAATGGAGCCTCATAATACTCTATTGCTTGTAGGAAGGTGAAGTAGAATCCGAGGAGAATTGTTAGAGTAAGGGATTGGATTGCTTGGTTTCGTTGTCCTTCTATAATGCTATGGTGTGCTCAGGTGACTGTCACTCCTGAGGCAAGGAGTACAGCTGTATTAAGAAGGGGGACTTCAAATGGGTCTAAAGTGGTAATGCCTGTGGGGGGTCAGCAGCCCCCTAGTTCGGGGGTAGGTGCAAGGCTTGAGTGGTAAAAAGCTCAGAAGAATCCTAGAAAGAAGAAGACTTCTGAGGTAATGAAGAGAATTATTCCGTATCGAAGACCTTTTTGGACCGGGGGCGTGTGGTGTCCTTGATATGTACCTTCCCGGACGATATCTCGTCATCATTGGAATATTGTAAGGAGGAGAAGGATAATTCCAAGGGTTATAAGTGTTGTGGTGTGGAAGTGGAATCAAACTGCAAGGCCTGAGGTCATCAACAGGGCGGCAACTGCGCCTGTTAGAGGTCAAGGGCTGGGGTCGACTATATGATATGCGTGTGCTTGATGGGCCATTAGACGTTTTCTTGTAAATATAGGCTTAGGAGTAGGACGAATACATAGGCTTGAATTATTGCTACAGCAACTTCTAGAAGTGTCAATATAAGAAGCAGAATTGCTGTTAGCATGGCCACTGTTGGTATCATGGGTAGGAGGACAAAGACGGCTGATGAGACTAGTTGGATAAGGAGATGGCCGGCTGTTAAGTTTGCAGTAAGTCGTACTCCTAAGGCAACGGGTCGGATGAATAAGCTAATTGTTTCGATAATAATAAGGACTGGAATTAGGGGTGTGGGGGTTCCTTCTGGAAGAAGGTGTCCTAAGGCTGCTGTTGGTTGGTTGCGCATTCCGATTACCACGGTTGCCAGTCATAGGGGTACTGCAAGGCCGAGGTTGAGAGAGAGTTGTGTGGTTGGGGTGAAAGTATAAGGAAGAAGGCCTAACATGTTTAGGGTAATAAGAAATACTATAAGAGAGGCCAGAAGGAGGGCTCACTTGTGCCCATCAATATTTAAGGGCAGGAAGGTTTGGTGAGTAAATCGGGCGATAAATCAGCTTTGAAAGGTTAGTATTCGGTTATTTAATCAGCGGAGGGTGGGTGTCGGGAAAAGGATTCAAGGGAGGACGAGGGAGATAGCTAGTAGGGGGACTCCTATATGCCAGGGGCTCATAAATTGGTCGAAGAGGCTTAGAATCATGGTCAGAGTCAGTTTTCTGGCTGGGCGAAATACGGGATTTGGGCGGTTTGTTCACTTGGATAAGTGTGTCCTATAATTTTCATAGGGAGATAGTATAGAAAGACTATTCAGGTAAACATTAGGATGGCAAATCATGGGTTTGGATTTAGCTGGGGCATTTCACTGGGGGTGGTTGGGGGCCACCAGTTTCTAGCTTAAAAGGCTAGCGCTTCGTCCCTTTTAAGCTTCTCAGTGATAGGTCTTGGAGGGAAAGTGATAGTCAGTTTTCGAAGGACTCTAGTAGGACGGCTTCTACTACGATAGGCATAAAGCTGTGGTTTGCCCCACAAATCTCGGAGCACTGCCCGTAGAAGACACCTGGTCGTGAGGTAATGAAGGCTGTCTGGTTCAGGCGGCCGGGAACTGCGTCTATTTTTACTCCTAGTGTGGGGACTGCTCAGGAGTGTAATACGTCTTCAGCGGAAACTAGGACTCGGATGGGTGATTCTACTGGAACCACTATTCGGTGGTCTGTTTCTAAAAGTCGGAATTGGCCGGGCATTAGGTCTTGGGTGGGAATTATATAGGAATCAAACCCAAGTTCTTCGTAATCGGTATATTCGTAGCTTCAATATCATTGATGGCCCATGGCTTTCACTGTCAGGTGTGGGTCATTAACTTCATCCATAATGTAAAGAATGCGTAGGGAGGGGAGGGCAATTATGATGAGGATTACTGCTGGGAGGACGGTTCAGATAATTTCGATTTCTTGGGAGTCTAAAATGTACTTATCATAAATTTTGGTGGTGACCATGGCTACAATAATATAAAGTACAAATGCACTAATTAGGAATACAATTATTAGGGCGTGGTCGTGGAAGTGAAGAAGCTCTTCTATTAGAGGTGAGGTTGCGTCTTGGAATCCTAGTTGTTGGGGATGTGCCATTATTACGTAAGACACGCGGGGGTCTAACCCACAACTCTGCCTTGACAAAGCAGTGTAATAGCTGTTTTACTAGAGTCTTATTGAAGAAAGTGGCAGAGTGGTTATGCGACTGGCTTGAAACCAGTCTATGGGGGTTCAATTCCTCCCTTTCTCGCTTAGTTGTGTTGGACTTTAACAAATGCGGGCTCCTCAAATGTATGGTATGGGGGAGGGCAACCGTGGAGTCACTCTACGTTGGTCGCTGTGTACTCTACAGCTAGAACTTCTCGTTTAGAGGAGAATGCTTCTCAAACAATATACATAAATAAGGATACTGCTAATAGTGAAACAAGAGAGCCTATAGAAGAGATAGAGTTTCACAGTGTGTAGGCATCGGGGTAGTCTGAGTACCGTCGAGGTATTCCAGCTAGGCCAAGGAAATGCTGGGGGAAGAAGGTCAGATTAACTCCTGCAAATATTACTCCGAAGTGTACTTTTGTTCAGGTCTCGTGAAGTGTATAGCCGGTAAATAGAGGGAATCAATGAACGAAGCCGGCGAGAATGGCGAATACGGCTCCTATAGATAGTACGTAGTGGAAGTGGGCTACTACGTAGTATGTGTCGTGAAGAACAATGTCTAAGGACGAGTTGGCTAGGATGATGCCGGTCAGCCCTCCTACAGTGAAAAGGAAAATAAAGCCGAGGGCTCAGAGAAGTGGTGCTTCCCATTTAATATCGGCCCCGTGAAGGGTTGCTAATCAGCTAAAGACTTTAACGCCAGTGGGAATTGCGATAATTATCGTAGCGGATGTGAAGTAGGCACGTGTGTCTACGTCCATTCCGACTGTGAACATGTGATGGGCTCATACAATAAATCCTAGAAGGCCGATTGCCATCATAGCCCATACTATTCCTATATAGCCGAAGGGTTCTTTCTTACCGCTGTAGTAGGCGACGATGTGGGAGATTATTCCGAACCCTGGGAGGATAAGAATGTATACTTCTGGGTGGCCAAAGAATCAGAACAGGTGTTGGTAAAGAATAGGGTCCCCTCCTCCTGCAGGGTCAAAGAAGGTGGTATTTAGGTTTCGGTCGGTAAGGAGCATTGTAATTCCCGCAGCAAGGACTGGGAGGGAAAGAAGCAGTAGGACTGCCGTAATTAGCACTGCTCAAACGAATAGCGGTGTTTGGTATTGCGAGATAGCGGGGGGTTTCATGTTAATAATAGTGGTAATAAAATTAATAGCCCCTAAAATTGAGGAGACCCCTGCTAAATGAAGGGAGAAGATGGTTAGGTCTACTGATGCACCTGCATGAGCCAAGTTACCGGCTAGAGGGGGGTAAACTGTTCATCCGGTACCGGCCCCGGCTTCCACGCCAGCAGAGGCTAGGAGGAGAAGGAGAGAAGGGGGAAGGAGTCAAAAGCTTATGTTATTCATTCGGGGAAATGCTATGTCGGGGGCTCCAATTATTAGGGGAACTAGTCAGTTTCCAAATCCTCCGATTATAGCTGGCATAACTATAAAAAAAATTATTACAAATGCATGTGCTGTAACGATAACATTATAGATTTGGTCGTCCCCGAGGAGGCTGCCTGGCTGATTTAGTTCAGCTCGAATTAGTAGGCTTAAAGCTGTTCCCACTATTCCAGCTCAAGCACCAAATAATAGATAGAGGGTGCCGATGTCTTTATGATTGGTCGAAAAAAGTCAACGTGTAGTTGCCACAGGTGAGATGGCTGAGTTTTTAAGCGGTGGATTGTAGCCCCATGCACAGAGGTTTGAGTCCTCTTCTTACCAAGTCCCGAGGTGTTTAGACATATTAGATTGCAAATCTGAAGAAGCAGACTAATCGTCTGCCGGGGCTTTCCCCCGCCCTTAAACCCGCCTGATAAGGCGGGGGAAAGCTAGATGGATGCTCGCTGGTTTGGGCGCTTAGCTGTTAACTAAGAGTTTGTAGGATCGAGGCCTGCCTATCTAGTAAGGCTTTAGCTTAATTAAAGTGTTTGTTTTGCATGCAGAAGATGTGGGGTAATATCCCGCAAGTCTTACAGCGGCTGGAGGGTTTTCACCTCCGCTGAGAGCTTTGAAGGCTCTTGGTCTAGATGTTTAACCTAAGTCACTTAGGGCTTGCACTAGAAAGTAAGTAGTGCGAGCAGGGCGGGGGTGAGGGGTAGGAGGGCTACGGCTAGCACAGTGCTAATGGAAATTGGTATAGTGAGTCGTGAGGATATAAGTCGTCAAGGAGCTGTGCCCGTTATAGTATTAGGGGCAAGGGTGAGAGCTGTTGCTACGGAGAGTCGTACGTAGAAGAATGCGCTAAGGAGGGTACCCAAGATTGCCAATGCTGCTGTTGGGGCCAGGCCTTGCTTGGTTAGTTCTTTTAGGATAAGTAGTTTTGCTAAGAATCCGGTTAGTGGTGGGAGGCTAGCTAAGGATAGTAGTAAGAAGGGAAGCAAGGTGGTGAGGATGGGGTTTTTTGCCCCGAGAGCAAATAGTGCTTTCACGGAGGTGACGTTTTTGAGGATAAAGAGGGTGAATGTAGCGTAAGTTACAATAATGTAGAGCAAGAGGGCAAGTAGGGCTAGAGAGCGGGAGTATTGTAGTACAAGGACTATTCAACCCAGGTGGGCAATCGAGGAGTAGCCGAGTACTTTTCGTAATTGGGTCTGGTTAAGCCCTCCTCAGCCTCCGATAAAAATTGAGGCGAGGCCTAGAGCAATAAGAAGCGGTGAGTTGGGGGTTTGGATTTGGGTGAGGATAGCAAAGGGGGCCAACTTTTGTCAGGTGGCTAAGATAACACCTGTGTTTAATCCTAGTCCCTGAAGAACTTCGGGCTGTCAGGAGTGGAGTGGGGCAAGTCCAATTTTGAGGGCAAGGGCTAGTGTGACAAGGGTAAGAGGTAGCGGGTGGCTTGTTTGTTGAATATCCCAGTGTCCCGAGATTCAGGCGTTGGTGGTGCTTGCAAATAGAAGTACGGCAGCTGCTGTTGCTTGAATAAGGAAGTACTTAGTGGCTGCTTCAACGGCTCGGGGATGGTGTTGTTGGGCCATCAGGGGCAAGATAGCGAGGGTGCTGATTTCTAAGCCTATTCAGGCTAGGAGTCAGTGGGAGCTCACGAACGTGAGGGTGGTGCCAGTACCGAGTGCAAAGAGAAGGATGGTGAGCGTAATTACGGTCATTAGCAGAAGAAGGACTTTAACCAACATGTTCGGGGTATGGGCCCGAAAGCTTTAATTAGCTGATTCTACTAGGAAGTGGTGTAGTGGAAGCACTGGGAGTTTTGATCTCCCCAGGTAGGGTTCGAGTCCCTTCTTTCTAAGGAGTTGGAGGGACTTTAACCCTCATGGTTCACTCTATCAAAGTGGCCCTTTGTTTCAGGCACAACTCCTGTTTACATTTGAGGGGGTAATCCTGCAAATGCAATAGGTACTGATAAGTGTCAAATAACTAGGGCTAAGGTTAGGGGGAGGAAGTTCTTTCAGATGAGGTGTATGAGCTGGTCGTATCGAAATCGAGGGTAGGAGGCTCGTACTCATAGGAATACGACTGAGAGGAGGGTTGCCTTAATCATGAGGTTGGCTGTCGTGAATATGGGGAGGGAGGGGAAGTAAGTGGCTCCTAAAAAGAGGGTGGCGGATAAAGTGTTTATGAGAAGAATGTTGGAGTATTCTGCTAGGAAAAATAGTGCGAAGGGGCCTCCGGCGTATTCTACGTTGAAGCCTGAGACTAGTTCCGATTCGCCTTCTGTCAGGTCGAAGGGGGCTCGGTTGGTTTCTGCTAGCGTTGAAATATATCATATGGCTGCTAGGGGCCAGGCTGGTAAAATTAATCATACACTTTCTTGAGCGATGCTAAAGGTTTGTAGTGTAAAGCCTCCGGTAAAGATGATTGCGTTTAGAAGAATTAGTCCAAGGCTGACTTCGTATGAAATGGTTTGAGCTACGGCTCGTAGAGCTCCAATGAGGGCATATTTTGAATTGGAAGCTCATCCTGACCCTAAAATGGAATAGACTGCGAGGCTCGATAGAGCGAGGATAAACAGAACCCCTAGGTTGAGGTCGATTACTGGGTGTGGCATGGGTATGGGTGCTCATAGGGTTAGGGCTAGCGTGAGGGCTATAATAGGTGTGGCTAGAAATAGAAGGGGGGAGGAGGTCACAGGTCGAATGGGCTCCTTGATGAACAGTTTGATGCCATCGGCAATGGGTTGGAGGAGTCCGTAGGGGCCTACGATGTTTGGGCCCTTTCGAAATTGTATATACCCTAATACTTTTCGTTCAAGTAGGGTTAGGAAGGCAACGGCTAAGAGCACTGGAACGATAAAGGCTAATGGGTTAATAATGTGTGTTACTAGTGTTGAGATCATAGTAGAGGAGAGGATTTGAACCTCTGTATAAAGAGCTTAAATCTTTTGCAATAAAGCCGTGCTCTGCCACCTCAACATGCCATTTTCTTGGGCGGGTCGGAGGGAGGGTATGTCCACTTGTCTATTTGAGTTGGAGTCAGTAGATGCGGGAGAGGCGTACTTTAAGCATAGGCTTCTTCTTCCCGGTCCTTTCGTACTAGGGAAGAACATTTCATAGATAGAAACTGACCTGGATTACTCCGGTCTGAACTCAGATCACGTAGGACTTTAATCGTTGAACAAACGAACCCTTAATAGCGGCTGCACCATTAGGATGTCCTGATCCAACATCGAGGTCGTAAACCCCCTTGTCGATATGGGCTCTAGAAGGGGATTGCGCTGTTATCCCTGGGGTAACTTGGTCCGTTGATCGGCATTGCCGGATCTTATTAGTCAGAGGTTCTGTTGTTTAGAGCGGGGGCTCTTAGTTGTAGGAGTTGTGCTCCCATTCCACATGGGGGTTTTTCATTTCCCCGCGGTCGCCCCAACCGAAGGCATTAGGGCAGGTCATAACTTGTTTTAGTCATTAGTCTGGGGTATTTAACATATTCTGCCTTGGTGCCTAAAGCTCCACAGGGTCTTCTCGTCTTATGTGCGTATCCCCGCTTCTGCACGGGGAGATCAATTTCATTGACTTGAAAGAAGAGACAGTTAAGCCCTCGTTGTGCCATTCATACGGGTCTCCATTTAAAAGACAAGTGATTGCGCTACCTTTGCACGGTCAAAATACCGCGGCCGTTAAACGTATAGTCACAGGGCAGGCGGGACCTCTTATTTGTTAATTTTGCAAGAGGCGATGTTTTTGGTAAACAGGCGAGGCTTGATGTGTTTGCCGAGTTCCTTTTCTTTCTTTTAGTCTTTCCTTGGAAGCACACCAGTGTAGGGTTAACGGTTAGATTTATTGGATGGTTTTCTAGTTGTTTGGTTTGTAGTCCATTACCCTCTTTGTTTGGGGCCGTTAAGGTTCGGTGGGTTGTCCATTCCGATTTACACTTGTGCGGGGAGAGAGTCGTAAGCGCTCTCTTATTACTCATACTAGCATAATTTCTTCCATGGTTGCATGGAATGGCCTGATAAGGTTAGGGGGTTAAGATTAGGTTATCAGAATAGGGGGACGAAATAGTATGTCTGAGCTTTAACGCTTTCTGTTAGGGTGGCTGCTTTTAGGCCCACCTGGACATTGTTCCTTATTTAAAATGTGATCTTTATCCTCCTGGGAAAGTTGTGTCTTGTATTGAAGGGGCTGTACCCCCTTCGATTAACTCTCCTGGTTTCTTATGTATGTCTAAAGGGTAAGGTTAGATGTGAGGGGAGAAGCCGGGAGGCTGAACTTCTATCCAGTTCTCAGGCAACCAGCTATAACTAAGTTCGATAGGTCTGTCACCACTACTCGAAGCTTTCCCCACTCTTTTGCCACAGAGACGGGTTCGCCCTATTACTAGGCTATCTTGGAGTAGCTCACTTAGTTTCGGGGAGGCAAACTAAAGTGCTCTTTGCTTGAATTTTACTAGCTAATTCATGATGCAAAAGGTACGAGTTGGAAACTCTGCTTTTTTTAGCTTAACTGGGTTGTTTCATTTCTCTTTCAGCTTTCCCTTGCGGTACTTTATCTATTGCTCCAAGGTTCCTTTTCTATCGCCTATACTAGGGGGGAAAAATGGTTTGTTAATTGGGTGATTAGTTTGTTTGGGGGTATAAACAGTGATTTGTTGTTTTTGGGTGTGTGGGCTAGCTTTTTAGCGTCAGGGTAATCCGATTTGCACGGATGACTTCTCAGTGTAAGGGAGATGCTTTGCTATCTTAGCTATACTCTGGTATATTTGTTCCAAGTGCACCTTCCGGTACACTTACCATGTTACGACTTGCCTCCCCTTTACAGTTATAGGGTTTTAGATATATTAAGAATCTTAGCTTGGGGAGAGTGACGGGCGGTGTGTGCGCGCTTCAGAGCCGGTTTCAGCAGGACACTCTACTTCCTGCTTACTGCTAAATCCTCCTTCAGATATGCGTTTCAGCATAAAATCCGTATGCCCTGGTATCAGGGAATGTAGCCCATTTCTTCCCCTTCCATACGCTACACCTCGACCTGACGTTTTGGGCTATGCCGATTGTGCTTACTGTTTGGCCTTCACAGGGTAAACTGACGACGGTGGTATATAGGCGGAAAGAACAAGGAAGGGTGAGGTTGAACGGGGATTATCGGTTCTAGAACAGGCTCCTCTAGGTGGGTTTAAAGCACCGCCAAGTCCTTTGGGTTTTAAGCTGATGCTCGTAGTACCCGGGCGGACAGTGGGGTATGTGAACTGTCTATGTTTATGGCTAGGCATAGTGGGGTATCTAATCCCAGTTTGTGCCCTAGCTTTCGTGGGTTCAGATGTTATAAAGCTACTTTCGTGATTGGGCTTCCTGCCTTCGTGAACGTATAACAGTGCGGAAGATGTTTGGCTTTAGTATTAAAATTGTCTTAACCACGCTTTACGCCGATGTCTAACAACTTGGGCCTCTCGTATAACCGCGGTGGCTGGCACGAGTTTTACCGGCCCTCTTAGCTTTGACTAAGTCAAGTTTTCACTTATGGCTTAATGTTTGTCACTGCTGAATTCCCTTGGGGGTGTGGCTAAGCAAGGCGTCGTGGGCCGCGGAAGAAGCGTGCCTGATACCAGCTCCTTGTTCCCAGGCAGGGAACTGTGGGGCATTCTCACGGGAGTGCGGATACTTGCATGTGTAAGTTAAGCTAGAGTTGTTGGAAAGGCCAGGACCAAACCTTTGTGCCCGTGGGGCTTTCTAGGGCCCATCTTAACATCTTCAGTGTTATGCTTTAATTAAGCTACACTAGC